GAAGTCTTAATATTCTTTTTGAATGAGAGGGGGTATCAGATGAACAAAAAAAAGAGAAGCATAATCTCATTTTTTCTTTATTTATCTTTAGTCATCTACAAAAATGTTGAGGACATATCTCTAGACACCCAAAGGGATAGATTTATAAATACAAATACACAAATGGAAAAGTATGTATCATGATCTAGATTTTTAGCGTAACTAATATGTATACCGATCTATATCGATTAATTTGTATGAGTATCCTTTATTATTTATATTAACTGCATGTCAGGAACCAGATTTGAACTGGTGACACGAGGATTTTCAGTCCTCTGCTCTACCAACTGAGCTATCCCGACTTTTCCCGATGCATCATTCCTATTAAAGGGCTTGGCCTATGTCAATTCAATTAAATAGACTAAAAAAGCATTACTAAATCGGCCTTGGAATTTTTGGGATCTTCAAAAAAAATAATACGTTTTTTAGTTAAGTTTAATTAAAAGTAACGACATGGACTGTGAATGTTTCAAATAAAGATTTCCTGCTCAGAGATGTTCATTTATACGTAATATCATATATATCACATCACGATGTGATAAGATAAGAGAGAAACCTTTCTTCGCCGATTTTTTTGTTTGTGTTGTGAAAGATTAGGGCGAATGAGAAACATAGCTAATTTGGAACCACTGACAAAAAAAGGATAGGGACAATTAAGTTAGGAAGTCAAACTAGTCTTTTATTGGGGATAGAGGGACTTGAACCCTCACGATTGCTAAAGTCGACGGATTTTCCTCTTACTATAAATTTCATTGTTGTCGGTATTGACATGTAGAATGGGACTCTATCTTTATTCTCGTCCAATTAGTTAGTTCTTCACAAAATCTATCATACTATACTCTAAAGTGGCTGATTTGATCAGTGAATATTCGATCCTTACTTCCACATGGAATCGATTCAGAAGAATTTTTCAATTTTTGTATAAGTTAAATAAAGGATTCGTATTTCATTAATCTTTTCTATTTTATTTCAGTACGTATACCTATATATCATATATAGGTTCATCCTTTCTGGAGTTTTAATAGAAAGATTTTTTTCGACCAACTTCATTCGTTAGAACAGCTTCCATCGAGTCTCTGCACCTATCCCTTTTCCGAAAACAGGATTTGGCTCAGGATTGCCCATTTTTAATTCCAGGGTTTCTCTGAATTTGAAAGTTATCACTCAGTAGGTTTCCATACCAAGGCTCAATCCAATCAAGTCCGTAGCGTCTACCGATTTCGCCATATCCCCTTTTTTGAATTTAGGATCTCGATCTCATTGGGACGTCATCCCCCTCTTTCTTTCATTTAGGTCGGAGCCTTTGAATTCTTTTCTTTCTATATGGATTCCTATATAGAATATATATAAACCGCCTCTTCCTATTTATTTAGGAGTTATTTTCTATATTCTTTAATTTCTCTATCAGAGGGTCTGCATCTGTTCCAATCAGAAATGATTCTATCATTGATGTATCTGCAATTCAATACGGCTGTATATATACCGTAGATATATGCCGCTTTCCTTTCAGTTTCATTTTTTACGCAATATTTGGAATACTCGAACGGTCGATTTTTTTGTCTTATACCCTACCTTTTCGAATAAAACTAGAGGAATGACTCTTTATATTATGATAATATTATGATATGGATTATATCTTTAATCTTTATCCCGATCTTTTCTTTTCCTTGGGGCCGACCCGCTCGCTATATAAACAAAAAATAATTATTATATTAAAATTGTTCTATCCTATCCCTAGTGTTATTAAATATAATATATTTATAAATATATTAGAATTATATTCCACTCCTTTCTTTCTAGATTCATATCTATTACTCATTATGAATAGCTAATTTAGATCCCAGCAGTTTATAAAATTCCTATGCACAACACAATTTTGTTATGTAAGCCCGCTTAGCTCAGAGGTTAGAGCATCGCATTTGTAATGCGATGGTCATCGGTTCGATTCCGATAGTCGGCTTTTCTTTTTTGAGTTCTATATTTTTTTTTACATGATGAATAATGTCTTCTTGAAATCCAGAAATATTGAAAAGACTTATTTCCTCTTCTGGTCACTGATTTATTATGGCGTAATAACTTCCAACTATGAATAAAAAACTGATTGGAGCAATAATATCTATACCCCGAACCGAACAAATCAGGAAAAGTATCCCTAACCTCCTACAAACTCCCTATATCTATATACAAAAAAGTCTGGATATTGATACAATTCATCTCATTCAGTACCTCGGTAGATGTCGCTTCGTTTATCGTTTAGTTCAGTCTTAATTTAGGTTTATTCTGTAAAATGAAATTTCAATAAAAAAGGAGTATTTATGTCTCGTTATCGAGGGCCTCGTTTTAAAAAAATACGCCGTCTGGGGGCTTTACCGGGACTTACTAGTAAAAGGCCTACACCTGTAAGTGATCCTCGAAATCAAGCGCGCTCCGGGAAAAGATCTCAATATCGTATTCGTCTAGA